ATCTTTTGTATAGACATTCGAACCACTGTTGGTCATATTTCTTTTTATCGAGAGATAGAAGAAGCCGTACAAGGGTTTTGCCGGGCTTGCTCATATAGTACCTAAGCTAAAAAATTCTATGATACCCGCGATAATTCGATTCGGGTCTCCCCGTCTCAACTAGTATTCTAATTCGTGAATTTCTCCGCTAATCAAGATCGAGGAAAGGCAGTCTTCGAATCACTGACTCAAATCCATTGTCGAATCCTACTCAACTGAATAGCGAGGTACTTATGGCAGAACGGGCCGATCTAGTCTTTCACAATAAAGCGATAGATGGAACTGCCATGAAACGACTTATTCGCAGATTAATAGATCACTTTGGAATGGCATATACATCACATGTCCTGGATCAAGTAAAGACTCTGGGTTTCCAGCAAGCCACTACTACATCCATTTCATTAGGAATTGATGATCTTTTAACAATACCTTCCAAGGGGTGGCTAGTACAAGATGCGGAACAACAAAGTTTAATTTTGGAAAAACACCATCATTATGGGAATGTACACGCGGTAGAAAAATTACGTCAATCCATTGAGATCTGGTATGCTACAAGTGAATATTTACGACAACAAATGAATCCTAATTTTAGGATGACTGATCCTTCTAACCCAGTCCATATAATGTCTTTTTCGGGAGCTAGAGGAAATGCATCTCAGGTCCATCAATTAGTAGGTATGAGAGGATTAATGTCGGATCCTCAAGGACAAATGATTGATTTACCCATTCAAAGCAATTTACGCGAAGGACTCTCTTTAACGGAATATATTATTTCCTGCTACGGAGCTCGCAAAGGAGTTGTGGATACTGCTGTACGAACATCAGATGCTGGATACCTCACGCGCAGACTTGTTGAAGTAGTTCAACACATTGTTGTACGTAGAACAGATTGTGGCACCATCCGAGGTATTTCTGTGAGTCTTCAAAATGGGATGATAACAGAAAGAATTTTTATCCAAACATTAATTGGTCGTGTATTAGCGGACAATATATATATGGGTTCACGATGCGTTGCCATTCGAAATCAAGATATTGGGATTGGACTTGTTAATCGATTCATAACCTTTAGAGCAAAATCAATATCTATTAGAACTCCCTTTACTTGCAGGAGTACATCTTGGATCTGTCGATTATGTTATGGCCGTAGTCCCACTCATGGCGACCTGGTCGAATTGGGAGAAGCGGTAGGTATTGTTGCGGGTCAATCTATTGGGGAACCCGGGACTCAACTAACATTAAGAACTTTTCATACCGGTGGAGTATTTACAGGCGGTACGGCGGAACATGTACGAGCTCCTGATAATGGAAAAATAAAATTCAATGAACATTTGGTTCATCCCACACGTACACGTCACGGCTATCCAGCTTTTCTATGTTATATAGACCTATATGTAACTATTGAGGGTCAAGATATTCTACATAATGTGAATATTCCACCAAAAAGTTTGATTTTAGTTAAAAATAATCAATATGTAGAATCAGAACAAGTCATTGCCGAGATTCGCGCCGAAGCATCCATCTTGAATTTTAAAGAGAGGGTCCGAAAACATATTTATTCTGACTCAGAGGGAGAAATGCACTGGAGTACCGCTGTGTACCATGCACCCGAATATACATATGGTAATGTTCATCTCTTACCAAAAACAAGCCATTTGTGGATATTATCAGGAGTTCCGCACAGATCCAGTATAGTCCCTTTTTCGCTCCACAAGGATCAAGATCAAATAAATATTCATTCTCTTTCTGTCGAACGAAAATATATTTCTAACCTTTCAGTGACTGATGATCAAGCGAGACATAAATTGTTTAGGTCGGATCCTTCTGGTAAAAAGGAGGGGGGGGTTCTTGATTATTCAGTACCTGATCGAATCATATGTAAGGGTCATTGTAATTTTATATACCCCGCTATTCTTGACGAGAATTCTGATTTATTGGCAAAGAGACGAAGAAATAGATTCATCATTCCATTACAATCGAATCAAGAACAAGAAAAAGAACTAATACCCCGTTCAGGTATCTCGATTGAAATACCCATAAATGGTCTTTTCCGTATAAATAGTATTCTTGCTTATTTCGACGATCCTCGATATAGAAGAAAGAGTTCGGGAATTACTAAATATGGGACTATAGAGGTGGATTCTATCGTCAAAAAAGAGGATTTGATTGAGTATCGAAGAACAAAAGAATTTCGGCCAAAATACAAAATGAAAATAGATCGATTTTTTTTCATTCCCGAGGAAGTGCATATCTTACCCGGAGCTTCTTCCATAATGGTACGGAACAATAGTATCATTGGAGTAGATACGCGAATTACTTTCAATATAAGAAGCCGAGTAAGCGGATTGGTCCGAGTGGAGAAAAAAAAAAAAAAGATTGAACTCAAAATATTTTCGGGGGATATCTATTTTCCTGGAGAGACAGAAAAGATATCCTGGCACAGCGGTATCTTGATACCACCCGG